ACTTCTTAATAGCATTATTGATTAGAAATGAATTTTCTAGAACTTGACTCCGTACCACGGAAGGGTTCATTCGCACGCTTGAAAGATAGCCCAAAAATTCAAAGGAATGGTTGGATAATTGGTTTATATAAATCCTTCTTGGATGAAACCACAGCGAAAAATGACATTGCCAAAAAGTGACAAGGTAAAATTTCCATTTATTCATGAAAAGAGATGTCCCTTTTGAAGCCAGAATGGATCTTCTTTGATATCTAATATAATGCATGAAAGGTTCCTTGACCAACCATGGGTTCGCCCGAAAATCCTTAATCTTAACAAAGACGTTCACAAGACGTTCTAGTTTTACATAGAAATAGATTCGTTCAAGAAGAACTCCAGAAGATGTTGATCGTAAATGAAAAGATTGGTTACGTAGAAAGACGAAAATGGATTCGTATTCACATACATGAGAATTATATAAGAATAAGAATAATCTTTGATTTCTTTTTGAAAAAGAGGAGCTGGCTTTCTTTGGAATAATAAGACTATTCCAATTACAATATTCGTTGAGAAAGACTCGTAATAAATGCAAAGAAGAAGCATCTTTTACCCAATAGCGGAGGGTTTGAACCAATATTTCCACATGGACTGGGTGGGGTATTACTATATCTAACACAAAATTTAAATGTGAAAAATTGTCCTCGAAGAAGGGAAATATTGAATGAATTGATCGGAAATTATGAGATTTTCCTATCTTATTCGTTTTCCCTTCTAGACAAGATAGAAATTGTAAAGAAAATGTAATTTCAAAAATAAAAGCAAACCCCTCTGATATGATTTGAGAATACAGATTCTTGTTGCGCGCCCAAAATTGATTTTGGTTAGAATCATTAGGAGAAATAATAAAATGATTCTGTTGATACATTCGAGTAATTAACCGTTTCACAATCAGTAAACTGGATTTATTGTCATAACCCGGATTTTTCGACAAAATTGATCTACTGAAAGCACGATTATGAGCAAATGCATAAATATACTCCTGAAAGATAAGTGGATATAGGAAGTCGTGTTGTTGAGATCTCTCTAGCTGTAAATATCTTTGGATTTCCTCCACTTGAAATTCGATTTGAATCAAAGGTAGAAGATTTGGGGGGTTATCAAATGATACATAGTGCGATACAGTCAAAACAAGGTATTCTAGTAAGAATAGATACCTCGGAGACAGGTAAACTTATCAACAGATTCTCTACCCTCTCTTTTTTTCCATCCATTTCATTTAATTCGTCTATGTTATAGGATAACAAGATGGTTAGAAATCTTTTATTTTTTAAACCTAATCGCTCTTTTGATTTCGGAAAAAACTTTCTTTATCAATATACTGCTTTTTTTACACACACATCTTCATTCCATAATAGAGAATGCCAATAGTTAGGATTCATTAAAATAAAAATAGAATACACTCATGGAAGGAAAAGTGCTTCCCGTATCAGGCACTAATTTATTTTTAACGTCTAATTAGATCGGGAAATTATTCAAATTAAGAACAGAAGCTGGTTGCTTTTTCTTTCTGATAATTAATTGAAGCCGCAGGGCTCCTATCCATTTATTCATTTGACCCAACTTTATTTTGTTCCGTTCCAAGAATTCGAACAAGGTTTTGTACCAATCCGATAAGAATGAAATATCCTCAGAACTCTCCATTGATACGACATGCTATGTTCTCCATTTATTCCCTTTCAGGATCAGTCGCGGTCTTCCAAAGTTTACCAACGGTATGGACGAATTCGTCACTTCATCCAAATGTGTAAAAGATTCTAGCCGCACTTAAAAGCCGAGTACTCTACCGTTGAGTTAGCAACCCGAAGAAAATATAGATTAAACAAAACTTCAACAAAGGGTGTATAGATACAACCAGAACCAAAATCAATTTGATTGATTTTAAACAAAGAGAAAAGAGATTCTACAATCTAATCAAACCATTGAGTTAACAAATCTAAAAAAAACAGATTTTCGAATGGATTCAAAACATAAAAATGAATTGATTAGATGAAAATACAAGAAATTATCAGATAAAATAAAAGAAAAAAAAGATACAAAATTGTCAAAGTTGATAGAGCGTCTCTTATGCTATCTAGCTTTTTTTTTTAATCACAAAAAACTCTTGTATCAAAGAAAGCATCATTTGAATAAGATAAAGTAAAAAAACTATGGAACAGAAATAAATAGACCCGGTTCACTTATCACGATGAATTATATTTGTTCAATACACTGTTGTCAATATAAATGTTGAGAAAAGAATACAGTGGAAAAAAGAAATTGCATTGAAATCCTTTTTGAAATTCACAGAATTTCAATTTAACAATGCAATACAATAATATTCAAAATTGTCTTGGATTGCCACTACATATCTAATCTACATAGATAGAAAAAGTAAAAAAGTATAAATGGAAGAATAAAAAAGGAAGAATTAAAAAAAAATATTGGATTTTTTAGTCCCTAATGTATTTCATCAATCTAAGTGGAATAAGCAAAGTAGATTCCTTGTTGGTTAGTCGAGTTCCACTGAAAACCACACAATTAAAGGGAAATGCCCGAATTTTATATTTATAAGATCAATAAATTAAGGTTTTGTCATTCTAGATAGACCATCTAGACCATCGGATTCGACGGAAACTATGATAAATAAAGACGAATACAGCATAAAAAAAAGGGGGGGGGGGTCAAAAAAAACAAGTAGAGAAAAATTAGACAAAGTTATATACAAGTCGCTACCCCCCCGGTATTTCTTTAATTGAATTTCATTTGATTAGACGGAAGTTCCTTAAAAACTTCCGCTTTCTTTAAAAGATTCTGAACAGTTCCTGTGGGTTGAGCACCTTTTTCAAGGAAATATATAATAAGAGGAACATTTAAATAAGTTTGATTCTTCGTTGGATCATAAAAGCCCACTTTTCTAAGATCTTTTCCTTCTCTTCGGGATCGAACATCAATTGCAACGATTCGATAGACGGCTCATTGGGATAGATGTAGATAAACAATACCCCCCCCCTAGAACCGTATAGGAAGTTTTCTCCTCATACGGCTCGCGAAAAAATGATTTGATTCGAAGTTTTGTCTATATATGCAATTATAATAAATTAAATGACAAATGGGCCTATAAAATCAATTAGACTATGATTTCAGTCTTTTTTTCTTCCTGAAAATGAAAAATAAACCATTCGTACTCATAACTCAAGTTGGATAATTCTCAAATAGTTCAAAGGAAAAATCTTTAGTCAATTTCATTTATTGAGTAGTCTTTACTCCCTTTTGTTTGTCTCGTTTAAACTATTTCCAATTCTATTTGGATTCTTTAGTCCGATCCAGTTATTGAGACGATCGAGACAATTAAAAGGGTGTTTCCTTGTTGTTAGATCCTTTATCCTTTCCTTATTTTTAATCATTGGGTTTAGACATTACTTCGGCGCTTCTTAATCCTTTCAAAATAAAATGGCAGCAACATACCCTTTTTTGATTTCTTTCGATCAAAGAATCCTATGAACAGTCGATTCCCGCGTGATACACTTTGAGTCGAAAAATTTTGATCAATTTCAACAAGTTTTGCTTTTGAATTGGAAACTTGATCGAATTGGATCCTTTTGATTCCTATATATGTTCCATATATTTACGAAGTTGTTCCTCCAATTGATTGACATTAACCCTAGATCCTTGCCCCCGAGAAATGAATTAATACTTTCTATTCGAGCTCCATCATGGACTATTTACAACCCAACAAAAAACGAAGGGTTCAAGTGTAACAGAACAAACAATGTCGAGCCAAGAGCACCCTCATTCCTAGACAAATCGAAAATGGTGGATGTAAAAATCCACAACGGATCGTGTCCTTCAAGTCGCACGTTGCTTTCTACCACATCGTTTCAAACGAAGTTTTACCATAACATTCCTCTAATTTGGAACCGGTATGGAATTGATTCAATTATGGAATCATGAATAGTCATTGGTTCAGCTGTCCATAGACATCGTAATCTAGACTTTTCTTCTATATATGAATATATGATATGTGATATGTGGAACGATTCTTCTGAAAAAGTCTTAGCAAGACAGCATTTTGAACATATTTTGAACATACATAAATAATATATAGATACGAGAAAGAAATAGAAATAGAGAAACGAATAACTTTTTGAATCTGCATCTTCAAGTGACTCAATAGGATAGATTAAACGATTTCCTACTTTTTCAATTTCCTATTTAGACATCATTATGAAATTTGATTTAATTTGAAAAGAAAATTGAACAATAAGTATCACGTTTGATCTTCCTATGAAGATCGACCTTTCTTTTTGAATTGACTCATCACTGATTTAATTTCAAATAGAAATTTGAAATAGATCAAAGAAAAGAAGAAATAAATCTATTTTTTTTTTATGAGATGTATAAACATGAGATGTATAAAAAAATGATGTAAGTTAAGATTTGAATCTTTATTCTTTTCATCTGATTACGAAAATCAAAATCGAAAAAAATAGGGAAGGGTTTTCGTATCTATCAGATAGACTGAACAATTGTCACTGTTCTAGATATTCTATAATATCTAGAATTTCAGTTTAAATAATTTAAGAATTACAAATCTTTTTCACAAAAACCAAAAAATTTTCTTGTCATTGAAATAGAATGATACATGCCATATAAGCTAAACATTTCCTCATTTTATATTATTATATAATATGATTGATATGTATTTAGTTTAACATGGGGTTGAGTAATATCGACTCTTGTCATAAAGTGAATAAAAGGGATAGGATAAATCACCCCCGCCTCAATCGTTACATCGATTTCCAACTTTTCATTAGAGTCAAACACGAAATACCTAAATCAAATGAGATTTAAAGAAAAAACATTGGCTCCATAACATATTTCTATATAATATGAAACTTGATCGTTTGTTAATGAAATTCGAATAGACACAGATAAGAAAATTAATATGGATTAACTCCTACCCACCCCCTATTTCTTTCTAG